ACAGTTACTTTTATAGTTACTACATTTGTAGTGAAGTCAGAAATGGCAGTTCGTCTGCGGAAAAATAATATTTTCACTAACATTAATACTAGTAAAAAAAAAAAATACTAGTGAAAAAAAATCTCATTAAGGAGGAAAAATATGATTAATAGAAATGATAGTGGTTTAAGTATAAGAGAAAGTTCTAATGTTGTAAATGAAAATGTTGTAAATGAAAATGATCTAAATGACACTCAAAAATACAAGCATTTATGGGTTCAATGCGAAAAGTGTTATGGATTAAATTATAAGAAATTTTTGAAATCAAAAATGAATATTTGTGAATATTGTGGATATCATTTGAAAATGATCAGTTTAGATAGAATCGAACTTTTGATTGATCCGGGTACTTGGAATCCTATGGATGAAGACATGGTCTCTCTGGATCCCATTGAATGGGATTCAAGTGAATTTGATTCGAGTGAATTTGATTCGGGTGAATTTGATTCGGGTGAATTTGATTCGGGTGAATTTGATTCGAATGAGGAGGAATCTTATAAAGATCGTATTGATTCTTATCAAAGAGAGACAGGATTAACTGAGGCTGTTCAAATAGGCACAGGTGAACTAAACGGTCGTCCCGTAGCAATTGGAGTTATGGATTTTCATTTTTTGGGAGGTAGTATGGGATCTGTAGTCGGTGAGAAAATCACCCGGTTGATCGAGTATGCTAACAATCACTCTTTACCTCTTATTCTCGTGTGTGCTTCCGGGGGGGCACGTATGCAAGAAGGAAGTTTGAGCTTGATGCAAATGGCTAAAATAGCTTCGGCTTTATATGATTATCAAGTAACTAAAAACTTATTTTATATATCGGTCCTTACATCTCCTACTACTGGTGGGGTGACAGCTAGCTTTGGTATGTTGGGGGATGTCATTATTGCTGAACCCCAAGCCTACATTGCATTTGCGGGTAAAAGAGTAATTGAAGAAACATTGAAGACGACAGTACCTGAAGGTTCACAAGAGTCTGAAAATTTAAAAAGTAAGGGAACATGCGATTTCATCGTACCACGTGAATTCTTAAAGTTGACTCTGGATATGCTATTTGATATGCATTTCTTTCGTAACCGTAAATGAATAATGAATTCATTCTTTTATTTGTGATTTTATTATATATACTCACTTAGATATACTTAGTATAATTATATATGAATTCTAGTGATTATAAAATATTTTTATAACAATATAAAAAATAACAGGTACAAATATTAAATCGAGGTACCCATTCTATGACAACTCTCAGCAACTTACCCTCTATTTTTGTCCCTTTAGTGGGCCTAGTATTTCCGGCAATTGCAATGGCTTCCTTATTTCTTTATGTTCAAAAAAACAAGATTTTTTAGATACGCGCAGTAGAGACAAATCTCATCTATTTTTTTTTAGATCTATAAGCAATTCCATGAATTACTCCTAAAGGTTTACAAAGGTTTACATCAGAATAGTGCTAGTTGATGAGAGTTACTTCGGAAACAAAAAAAAGTCAAATTCATTGGGGTTATTCTCCCAATTCCAATAAAATACAACTGGGTCTAGTATGGGTTGGCGATCAGAACGTATATGGATAGAACGTATAACGGGATCTCGAAAAACAAGTAATTTCTGCTGGGCCTTTATTCTTTTTTTAGGTTCATTAGGTTTCTTATTAGTTGGAACTTCCAGTTATCTTGGTAAGAATTTGATATCTTTATTTCCGTCTCATCAAATTCTTTTTTTTCCACAAGGGATCGTGATGTCTTTCTATGGAATCGCGGGTCTCTTTATTAGCTCCTACTTGTGGTGTACAATTTCGTGGAATATAGGTAGTGGTTATGATCGATTCGATAGAAAAGAGGGAATAGTGTGTATTTTTCGTTGGGGATTTCCTGGAAAAAATCGTCGTATTTTTCTCCGATTCCTTATGAAAGACATTCAGTCCATCAGAATAGAAGTTAAAGAGGGTATTTATACTCGTCGTGTCCTTTATATGGAAATCAGAGGACAGGGAGCCATTCCCTTGACTCGTACTGATGAGAATTTGACCCCACGAGAAATTGAACAAAAAGCAGCGGAATTGGCCTATTTCTTGCGTGTACCAATTGAAGTATTTTGAAAAAAAAAAATGAACTGAAGAATAAAATAAATATGAATGCTTTCTTAAATAAAAAAGGGGTAATAGATTTATAGGTTCTATGACTTATACTATGACTTCTAATAGATAATAGAACTTATGCTTAACAGAAATATTATTATCATAGAGAGTTGACGAATGAGGTGAAGGTGAGTTTATTAAAGACGACGAAAAATGGCAAAAAAGAAAGCATTTATTCCCCTTCTATATCTTACATCTATAGTATTTTTGCCCTGGTGGATCTCTTTTTCATTTAATAAAAGTCTAGAATCTTGGATTACTAATTGGTGGAATACTGGGCAATCCGAAATTTTCTTGAATGATATTCAAGAAAAAAGTATTCTAAAAAAATTCATAGAATTAGAGGAACTATTCCTCTTGGATGAAATGATAAAGGAATATCCGGAAACACGTCTACAAAACCTTCGTATCGGAATCTACAAAGAAACGATCCAACTGATCAAGACGCACAATGAGGATCGTATCCATACGATTTTGCACTTCTCCACAAATATAATCTGTTTCGTTATTCTAAGTGGTTATTCTATTCTAGGTAATCAAGAACTTATTATTCTTAACTCCTGGGTTCAAGAATTCCTATATAACTTAAGTGACACAATAAAAGCTTTTTCTATTCTTTTATTAACTGATTTATGTATAGGATTCCATTCGCCCCATGGTTGGGAGCTAATGATCGATTCTGTCTATAAAGATTTTGGATTTGCTCAGAATCATCAAATCATATCCGGTCTTGTTTCCACTTTTCCAGTCATTCTAGATACAATTTTGAAATATTGGATTTTCCGTTATTTAAATCGTGTATCTCCGTCACTTGTAGTGATTTATCATTCAATGAATGACTGACTGAAAAAAATGATCCACTTATAATATTTGTTACTTTGTACATAAGCTAAACATTCAAAATTATATTTCTTCTTTTCTTTTTCTTTCTACCCAGCAGCCAGGGATTCTTCCTATATTCCAATAAAATGAAATTAGTAAATAGCAGAATCATGGATAGGGAACTATATTAGCAACCTACCTAATTTTATTGTAGAAATTTTCAGAATTAATGATTGGACCATGCAAACTAGAAATGCCTTTTCTTGGATAAAGGAAGAGATTACTCGATCCATTTCCGTATCGCTCATGATATATATAATAACTCGAGCACCCATTTCAAATGCATATCCTATTTTTGCACAGCAGAGTTATGAAAATCCGCGAGAAGCAACCGGCCGTATTGTATGTGCCAATTGCCACTTAGCTAATAAGCCCGTGGATATCGAGGTTCCACAAGCGGTACTTCCCGATACTGTATTTGAAGCAGTTGTTCGAATTCCTTATGATATGCAAGTAAAACAAGTTCTTGCTAATGGTAAAAAGGGGGCTTTGAATGTGGGGGCTGTTCTTATTTTACCAGAGGGGTTTGAGTTGGCTCCCCCCGATCGTATTTCGCCTGAGATTAAAGAAAAGATAGGCAAGCTTTCTTTTCAAAACTATCGCCCCACTAAAAAAAATATTCTTGTGGTAGGCCCTGTTCCTGGTCAGAAATATAGTGAAATCGCCTTTCCTATTCTTTCCCCCAATCCCGCTACTAAGAAAGATGTTCACTTCTTAAAATATCCCATATACGTAGGCGGGAACAGGGGAAGGGGTCAGATTTATCCCGACGGGAGCAAGAGTAATAATAATGTTTATAATGCTACATCCGCAGGTATAATAAGCAAAATCATACGAAAAGAAAAAGGGGGATACGAAATCACTATAGTGGATTCGTCGGATGGACGTGAAGTGATTGATATTATACCTCCAGGACCAGAACTTCTTGTTTCTGAGGGGGAATCTATCAAACTTGATCAACCATTAACGAGTAATCCTAATGTGGGTGGATTTGGTCAGGGGGATGCGGAAATAGTACTTCAAGATCCGTTACGTGTCCAAGGTCTCTTGTTCTTCTTGGCATCCGTTATTTTGGCACAAATATTTTTGGTTCTTAAAAAGAAACAGTTTGAAAAAGTTCAATTGTCCGAAATGAATTTTTAGGTACGCGGATTTATCAACATATTAAGTTCGTAAAAAGAATTCAATTTGTATTGATAATTATGTAATTCTAATTCTGTATAATTAAAAAATTATGAAAAGCTCTTTTTCTACCCATATTTATAGAATTACTTGTACCGCAATACTAGTCAGTCATAGTAGGTATATTGTAAAGAAGACTATTTGACTTTACCTATTCTTTCTTTTTTTTTTTTCTCAACCCCAATCAATTGGAGAAATAGAATTATGTCACTGTTTTCAGATTTCAATGTCATAGAATATATTAATGTTTTTCTATTTTAATATAAGAAAGTTCGACTAGATATTAAACATAAGAAAACGACGTAGAATAGAAAGCACAGTATAAATAGAAATGGGGTAAAGTAAAAAGGGATTCTAGGAGCGATTATTTTTTTTGTCTTCCTAGAGCCCTTCTTCTTTGTGTCGAAATAAAAAGATAGGGGATTTTAGTAAGTAAATAGAACTTCTTCAATGAACTTGTTTATTCAAAAAAATGAAACCCTGATTAGATAGTAAAATATTATTTACTAAAATAAATAGAGTTAGAGTAAGATTCTATTAGTATAGAAAGGGTTCGGTTCGCATGATATCTGATCGATAGAAAAAGAAAAATAGAAATATAGAATAGAATTATTCTATTACAATAGAATTCTAATTAATTCTATTGTGTCATCCAGAAAAAGTAAATCAAGTGTTCTTTCTTTTTCTTTCTTTGCTTTGAAAGTATCGATAGATATTATTGCAGAACATCTGTTCTGAATCAATTAATGAAGTTCATTTTTCAAAA